CTTGTCGTTGTTTATGTTTTGAGTTAGAACAAATTACTATAATTCGTCCTCGTCTGCGGATCAGACGACATTTTTCACAAATTTTACGAACAGAGGCCCCTTTTTTCATATTTGTCATTCCTTACTTTAATTCCGAGTCTATTTCTTGGAAGAAAATAAGTTTCTTGAAATTTTGAACCTCGAATTGTATTCTCATGGGAAGGAATGTTGAAGTTGAAAAACCACTTAGTCCTTTGAATCATCCGAATCATCTGAATCGTTGTGGGGGAATCTATAAATTATACGGCCTTTGGTTAAATCATAACGGCTTATTTCAATCTTAACCCTATCTCCCGGTAGGATTCGTATAGAATTACGTCGTATCTTTCCTGAAATATAGCCTAGAACTACCTGTTCATTATCTAAACGAACGTGGAACATAGCATTAGGAAATGATTGAATAACCAATCCTTCTACTATCCATTTTTGTTCTTTCATTCCAAGCAAAACCTCCTTAAGGTACCAACTAATAGGGGGAAGAGAATAGATAACCTGCTCGTTCTATCACAAATAAGAAATTTTTGATCTAACTCGGATATCAGAAGGATTACCATATATAACATAAAATTTCTCCACCAATTCCTTCTAGTCGAGCTTCCCGATCCGTCATTATACCTCGAGAGGTAGAAAGAATTACAATTCCCATTCCACTTAAAATTCTAGGAATTCGTTGATAGTTAGAATAGATTCGTAGACCAGGCCGACTGACTCTTTTTAAATTTAAAGTATTTCTATATGGTCCTTTCCTATTTCTTCTATGTCGCAGAGTTAAAACCAAAAAATATTTGTTTCTTTCTTGGTGTTTTCTCGCATTTTCAATAAAGCCTTCTCGTAAAAGTATTTTAACAATGCTTTCGGTGATGTTAGTAGATGCTATTCGAACTGTTCCTTTTCTATTCATGTCAGCATTTCGTATAGAGGTTATTATATCAGCAATAGTGTCCCTACCCATGATAAACTAAAATCAGTGGTGTCTCCGAATTTTTATATAATCAACATGCTTTTTTTATTAGTTTATTTTTTTTATGAATTAAAAAAAAAAAAAATTCAAAATGAAAGGTATATACGTGATACACAATCTACAATTTCATTCAAATATCCTACTTCTCATCTTATAATACCTCAGGAGCTAATGAAAGTATTTTAGGAAAGTTTTTTTTCAATTCCAGGGCAATCGCACCAAAAACTCTACTTCCTTTTGGATTTCCTTTTTGATCAATGATAACTGCAGCATTGTCATCATATCGTATTAGCAGACCATTGTCGCGTTTGAGTTCTTTACAGGTACGTACAATTACAGCTCTGATCACTTCTGATCTTTCTAAGCGCGTACTTGGTATTGCTTTTTTGATCACAGCAACAATAACGTCACCAATACGAGCATATCGACGATTGCTAGCTCCTATGATTCGAATACACATTAATTTTCGAGCCCCGCTGTTGTCTGCTACATTCAAATGGGTTTGAGGTTGAATCATATCTTCTTTTTATCTGTTCTTTCAATAAATGCAAACAAACAAAGGGCGAAAAAGAAAAAGAAATATTGTTTGCCAAAAATAAAAAGTAAAAAGAATCTACGGTTGTTTTTATCCCCAAGATCTATTTCCTTTGGTTCTACATTCCTATCCTGAAATAATGAATTGAGTTCGTACAGGCATTTTAGATGCCGCTATCGAGATAGCCCTTCGGGCTATATTTTCTGATACTCCGCTTATTTCATAAAGTATTCGACCGGGTTTGACAACAACTACCCAATATCGGGGGGATCCTTTCCCCGAACCCATACGGCTTTCCGCAGATTTTACTGTAACTGGTTTGTCTGGAAATATACGTACCCATATTTTTCCACCGCGGCGTGCATTTCGCGTCATTGCTCGCCGACCTGCTTCTATTTGTCTAGACGTGATCCAAGCAGGTTCAAGTGCCTGAAGAGCATATCTTCCGAAACAAATACGATTCCCCCGATAAGATATTCCCTTCATTCTTCCTCTATGTTGTTTACAGAATCTGGTTCTTTTGGGGTTATAGTTGATGGTTTTTTCTTAATTCCACCTCTACTACAGAACCGGACGTGAGAGTTTCTTCTCATCCGGCTCCTCGCGAATGAAAAAATTTCAATTTTAATTGAATATGAATATTTAAAAATTGAATTCGAATTAGAATAGAATTCTAAATTAATATATAGATTAATATATTCTAAATTTGAAAATGAATAAAAATGAATAATAAAAATGAATAGAATAATAATATTGAATTAAGATATACATTTAATAATACACTAAATCAATAGATTCTTTGATATTCATCTAATTTATTAGATATTTTTATATTAGGATATATAAGGAAATTTGAAATATATTATATATATAGTTTGTCTATATTTTTTTGTATAGATATATTTTATTAGATTGCATTGCTAAAATAAAATGTGAGCAATTTAATAAAAAAGGAATTTTCGCGG